TTAATCTAGGCCATAGGCAGACCTACGTCAAGATAAAACCCCCTTGAAACACTCTGGTAGTGTTTCTGAATCTGAATCCAAATAATGACTCAGAGCACATGGAGCCATCTTGTGGTCAAAAAATATGGCAGACTGGCGGATCTTTATATCCGTTAATGAAAGAGCCCAATGCACAAAAATGCCTGTTGGGTCTTTAAAACAGCTCAGATCACTTTGATTAGAATCAGTTTAGTCTGTTTTACCGAGAAAGTCTACGGTTCGAGTCCGTATAGCCCTAGAACCCTATCCATTCCAAAATCCGAGTGAATTTTGGAAGTTACAATTCGAACATAAGTCCATTTAAAAACGCCAATCGAACCTAACTCCAATCGAATCTAATAATCCCTCATATGGGTACCAGCCATATTTATGACCAAGCGAAAGTTTGACAAACGACTCTCTTTGGTACGTTTAAGTGGAAAGATTCTCAACAATCCAAAATGGGACTTTCTTCGTATACCTTTACCTAAACCTAGCAAAGGTAGTCTTCTCTTTCCGTATTCAATAAATCGAAATGCCTACCCAAAATTCTACTTTATTCTACTTTACTGGTTAAATAAGTAACAACCTCACAGGACAGAACAATGGGTTGCCCGGGATTCGAACCCGGAACTAGTCGGATGGAGTCGATAATGTTACCGGTTAAATAAGTAACAACCTCTCCCCAAGCCGTGCTTGCATTTTTCATTGCACACGGCTTTCCCTCTGTATACATCTAAAATTAAGTTCCGCCATTAGACAAAAAGTGGAATACTTAGACCCTTCTTACAAGTAAATTTCAGAATAGAACTCAGGAAAAATTTTCTTAGTTCTTCATTATTGCTATTTATTAGATTCAATTCTAATCTAAATTTTCATTTACGCGCTTTCATAACGAATCAGTCATGATTGGTCAAATCATTGATACATATAATATCTAAATACCAAACCCTTTTTTGATGGAACCTCCGCGAAATAAAAGAAGCTCTTGGAAAGGTCAAGGAAAGAACTTGTTCTTCCGCCGTAAAGAATTCTTCAAATAATTCCGATCCGAATCTTTTCAAAAAAGCCCGTACAGTACTTTTGTGTTTACGAGCTAAAGTTCTAGCACAAGAAAGTTGAAGTATATACTTTATGCGCGACAAAGTTTTTTTTTTTGAAGACCCGCTATAATAATGAGAAAGATTTCTAGATATACGCCCGAATCGGTCAATAATCTCAGAATCTGATAAATCGATCCAAATGGCCTTACTAATAGGATGCCCTAATATATTACAAAATTTGGCTTTAGCCAAGGATGAAATCAGGGGAATTATTGGAATAATAGTATCAAACTTCTTAATAGGATGATCGATTACAAAGGAAGTTTCTAACATTTGATTACGTATCGTTGAAGTCTTTCGCCGCACACTGGAAAAATAACCGAGACAGTCAAGGGAATGGTTTGCTAATTGGTTTCTATGAATTCTTCGTGGTTGAGACCAAAGGGCAAAATAAGATTGCCATAAATTGACCAAATAATATTTCCATTTATGCATCAAAAGAGACGTACCTTTTGAAGCGAGAATTGCTTTTTCTTGATACCTGACATAATGCATGAAAGAGTCCTTGAAAACCCATAGATTGGCGTCAAAAGCCCCGGTCACGGTTTCGAGAAGATGCTCTATTTTTCCATAGAAATAGATTCGTTCAAGAAGCGTTCTAAAAGATGGTGATCGTAAATGAAAAGATTGGTTACGAAGAAAGACAAATACGGATTCGTATTCATATACATGAAAATTATATAGGAAGAAGAAGAATCTTTGATTTCTTTCTGAAAAAGAAGGACTGACTTTCTTTGAAGTAAGAAGACTATTCCAATTATGAAACTCGTGTAGAAAGACTCTTAATAAATGCAAAGACGAAGCATCTTTTAGCCAATAGCGAAGAGCTTGCACCACGATTTCGAGATGGATTGGATAAGGTATTAGGATCTCGAACACATAATTTAAATGTGAAATTTTGTCCTCTAAAAACGAAAAAATGGAATGAATTGATCCTAAATTCGCGGATTTAACTATCTGTTTTCCTTTCTTTTGTCGCTTTTCTAGGGAAGATAGGAATCGGAGCGAAAATGGAATTTCCATAATGACCGAAAATCCCTCGGATATCATTTGATAATCAAAATTCTTATTGCGCCGCCAAAGTGGATTTTGTTTAGAATCATTCAGAGAAAGAATCCAAAACTTTGGGTCATACATTCGAATAATTAAACGTTTCACAATGAGTAAACTGAATTTATTATTATTACCTGCATTTTTCAACAAAGTGCATCTTGTTAAACCATAATCATGAGCAAGTGCATAAATATACTCTTGAAAGATAAGTGGATATAAAAAGTCATGTTGTTGAAATCTATCAAGCTCTAAAGAGCTTTGAAATTCCGCCATTTTGAATGCTATTTGAACCACAAGGTAGAGGATTTTGGGCGTTTTCAAATGATACAGAGTGCGATACAGTCAAAACAAGGTATTTTTCGAGTAAGATAAGGAAGCGATACCTCGGATACAGGTAAACTTATCAACGGATTCTCAATCCTCTCTTTATTCCATTTTCTTGAAGTCGTTTATATTCATTCTAGGATAACAAGATGTTTAGAAATCCTTTATTTTTTCAACCCAATCGCTCTTTTGATTTTGGAAATTTTATTATCAATCTACTCTTTCTTATACACACACAGCTCCATTCGGGAATAGAGAATGCTAATATTTAGGATTCCTGAAAAAATAAAGAATCCGCTTCTCGGATAAGCCCTCACCCGTATTCAGGCACTAATATATTTTTAACGTCTAATTAGATCGGGTAATTATTCAAATTAAGAATGGGAGCTCGTTGCTTTTTCGTTCCTTATAATTTTAGTATATTAATTGAAGCCAGAAGGCTCTATCCATTTATTCATTTGACCCAACTTGAAATTCAATCCATTTGCCTCCCTTCCAATAAGTTAAAAAAAGTTTTGTCCAGACCGGGAAAGACGAAAAGATTCTCAGAACTTTTGATTGCTACGACATGCTATTTTTTCCATTCATTCCCTTTTAGGATCAGTCGTGGTCTTCCAAACTTTACCGATGGTATGGATGAATTCATCGCTTCATCTAAATGTGTAAAAGATCCGAGTCGCACTTAAAAGCCGAGTACTCTACCGTTGAGTTAGCAACCCGAATAGAAGAAAAAAGTATGTAGATATAATCAGAATGAAAAAAATGATTCGACGAGCGAATCAAAGCATAAAAACCCATTTTCGAATCGATTTCGAACAGAAAACGTAATAACGAAGATGAAAATCCAAAAAATTTTCCGATAACAGACAAACCAGACAAAATGATAGATCCTTCCTTATGTCATTATTCGTTTTCAAGCAAAAATGCGTCTATCAAAGCACATCCAACGAACCCTTTACTTGACTAAAGTAAGGCAAAAATCAAACTGATGGGACGTAAAAAAAGAGATCCCTTATATAAAAAAAAGAGATCTCTTTATCACGCTGCATTATATTTGTTCAATGCATTGTTGTCAATATAAAGAATATACGGGAAAAAGAAAAAAATTGGTTGAAAAATATCTCGAATTTTTTAATCAATAAATAAACAAAATAGAGAAAAGTAGGGATATATGCTACCTCCCTTATTTCCTTAAATTAATTCAATTTGATTTGATTGGGGCAAAGTTCGTTAAACACCTCCGACTTCTTTAAAATGTCCCGAACAGTTTCTGTAGGCTGAGCACCCCTTTCAAGAAAATAGAGAATAGCAGGAACGTTTAAATACGTTTGCTTTTTTATGGGATCATAAAAACCCACTTTCCGAAGATCTCTTCCTTCTCTTCGGGAGCGAACATCAATTGCAACAATTCGATAAGTCGCACGTTGCTTTCTACCACAGCGTTTTAAACGAAGTTTAACCATAATATTCCTCTAATTTGGAACCCGATTCAATTATGGAATCATGACTAGTCATTGGTTCAGTCGGTCCATAGATATAATAATCTATTTGTTTTATTTTTAGGTTCAGTCGGTCCATAGATATAATAATCTATTTGTTTTATTTTTATTCATAAATTTATGAATAAATGGGCGACTGGAAGATTAGTTCTATGAACCATAGGATTGATGGATCATTTTATCAATCCTATGGACTTATTTCAAACGCAGGAATGCCCCATGCCAAACTCCAAGGTTCCAAGCATTGAGCTCGGTTCTTGGTTTTTTTGCCGTCTCTGTTAGGAGGACTTTTATTTTAATTTGTAAGCGCTCCAGCGAACTATGATTTTTTGCGACCGCGTGGATCGTGTCATTGATCAACCTTTCGCCCGCTGCATGTCCTGAGTGAAAGGCTTCCCCAAAAATCGTACAAGTATCTTTCGAGTAGGTCGCATAATGGCCCGTATTGCAAGAGTGCTTATACCCAAGGCATTTTTGCCGATGGGGGCACGTGAGCGCCCGTTGATGCTCTTTCCGAACCGAAAGACATTTTCTTGAAGGTTTCTTTCTGTGTGGAAAAATACTTTCCTTTTCTAAATCCGGAAACTTCTTCCCATTTATCGTGTTTGAAGATTTAGAAACTGTGTGACAATCTACCCAACCACAGGGTCGCAATTCGGTAGTTTCACTATATTCGAACGTTTCACTATTGTTGAAAGTTTGAGCCCATTGGCACATTTTACCACACGGGCTCGAGTAGCCAGTATCAAAACAGGGAGTCGCGTAGCCAGTATCAAAACACCGAGGACCAAAAGTGTGGGTTTTCATATCAAGTATGTATAGAAAAATAGTTATTATTTTATGCATTTTTTTGCATTTTACGGGACCCGCTAGAATTAAAATTATGAGATTCCGGAGACCTAAGACCACTCAGAGAAGTCGACAGAGGAAATGGCTGAGAATAACGCATATCGGACATATATTTTCAAATAGAAAATATAGAAAATGGCAATATCCATGCACAGCACCAAACATGAATATGGCCAGGGCAATATCCATGCACAAAACATGAATATAGCTTGGGACGAAAGGGATCGAACCTTCGATTACCGGGACCAAAACCCGTTGCCTTACCACTCGGCTACGCCCCATTGTCACATTGATTTTTTTGAGTCATTTGATCAAATTATACGATCAAAGTAAAGTCGTTGTCAACTACCCGTGTCACGTTAATTTTGTTTAGATAAACTATATTATAGTTATACAATACCTTTTTGTCAAGACCTGCCCAAATCGTTCGCGACAATTTTACGCTAAGAGATTATAGAGAAGAAATAATAAAATTTTATAGATTCTAGGTTTGTGCTAGGAATTTGACCCGTGTCGGTATAGAATTCGCCTGAATTTATTGATCATTAGATAGAATGTAATTAAAATAGTAGATGAAAAAATGATTTCTTTTCTTCTCGTTTGAGAATTGGAGGAGTTTTGATTGGGCCGGTTCAAAGAAAAAGAAGGATTTTTTTGTCTACCTTACTTTCTTTCGTTTTCCTTATCTTAAGAACTCAATCAAATTGCAATTATCGCCAAGAACAAAATGTCTGCTATGCTTAATCTCTTTAGTTTGATCTCTATCTGTCTTAATTCTGCCCTTTATCCAACTAGTCTTTTCTTTGCCAAATTGCCCGAGGCCTACGCTTTTTTAAATCCAATTATAGATATTATGCCGGTCATACCCCTATTCTTTTTTCTTTTAGCCTTTGTTTGGCAAGCTGCTGTAAGTTTTCGCTAAGATATTTAATACTATCCGAGACTATCCTCGAAAATGCATGATTTCTTCGAGAATAATTTCTAACGATTGATAAGATCAAATAAGTCGTTCCCGCATCAATCTTTGAGGCAAACGTTGAAATTCGTCGATCGCTGCGAGAAATCAAATCTGGCTCGCCACATTTCCACATTCCGGCCTTTTTTCCAGTGCAAGGCCTTAATTTCTATGTGATTTTATACAGAATTAGGGTCCCACGCCCATATCTCATTCTGGGCATGAAGCCATCTTGGGGAATCAAAGACTCTTATTTGACCTGATAGACTTATTTTCGAGTTCAAGAAAGCACTTCATTTCTTGGGGTCAAAATAGAATATAGGGTAGAAAAATGGACGATCTATTCTCTTTTCGCGTTTTTTCCAAACAAAAAGGCTCTTGGAGATTGTGTAATGCTTACGCTCAAACTTTTCGTTTACACAGTAGTAATATTCTTTGTTTCTCTCTTCATCTTTGGATTCCTATCTAATGACCCAGGACGTAATCCTGGACGTGAAGAATAAAGGTTTTTTCGTTTTTCTATCTTGATTTTTTATTTTCAAAAAATTTTTTATCTATTCTACACATTTAACTAGGACAAGGGGGTTTGTGAAATTTGAAAGAAAAGAAAATATCAAGTCATGGACGAAAACGGAAAGAGAGGGATTCGAACCCTCGGTACGAATAATTCGTACAACGGATTAGCAATCCGCCGCTTTCGTCCACTCAGCCATCTCTCCCTATTGAAAAATATAATTATAATTATTAATATGTTACATTCCACCTGCAAAAAGGATTCAAAACCGTCTTTCTTTCTCCTTCTTTATTTTGAGTCTCAAGATATGTAAAACTTTTCGTAGCTATTTCGTTTCGATAAAGTCAAAACTCAAAAGATCTAATAGAAAGAAAACGAAAGATAAAGAATGAGGACTTTCTTGCTTTGATTTTCTTCGAAAGGCGCTTTTCTTTCCACGGCCTGGCCCGGTCACTACCCAACCGGGCCTTTTTTGATTCCATCAAATTCTAGCAAAATTTTTCTTAGTTGAGAAAAAAAGACTTACTCGATTTTTTTACTATATTTCAAGCAAGACCAAAAAGAAAAAGGACTATTTCCATCTTTACTTGATAACTTTATCGAACTTAGTCTATCAAAAGTACGATGTCCTAGTCATTTTTCTTCCCTTTTTAGTTACTTGACTGCTTTTCTCGAATAACGAAAATGAAACTTTAGACACTGCATTTTTTTGTTAGGCTTTGAGCGCTTTTGGTAAGTTGTATCTAGCAACACTCTTCCCGTACAAGAAAGGATAAGCCTATTTGGGATTTATTTAAATAAGCCCTCTTCTCTTAATCTCATCAAATTGAAAACCCTTGTGCAAAACATTATCACTCTCCTTTTCATGATTTGTTATGATCCTAGCTTGACAAAATGCCCAATTCTATCTAATAATATCATTGTAGCGGGTATAGTTTAGTGGTAAAAGTGTGATTCGTTCTATGAACCTCCTTACTAGTTAAGGGGTCGTGCGGTTTAATGCATATTCCGAACAAAAACTTTATTTCTTAAAGGCATTTAATCCTTTACCTTTGAATAATCCATTCGGGGAAAAAATGAATTCTCGCGATTTCTATCCAAAGTTCCCTGAAAAATTGGATTCTGAACTTGCGAAACAAAATTGGGAAATTGGATCTCATTCCAATTGAATGAGTATTAAGTAAA